ATAAGAAAGAGATTATTCCCTGAGAGCTTGTCCAGTACCACCAGTACCAGAAATGCATCTCCTTCGCCTAGCGCGATAGCTCTACCTGGCGCTGGCGTGCCGCCTTGCATGCAAGCGAAGCGCTATTGGCGGCAATAAATAGCTCACTGAGCGATGATTGATGCAGTCAGTCAGTGCCCTCGATTGTTCCAGAGAGAAGGATCATGGCGCCCCAGAACCGTGACATCCAGCAGCAGCATCTCCTTGCGTGCGAGAGACTTCTATGCCAGCCGTTATTCCCGGCTCTGTTATGAAAGAAAGCGGCAGCTAAAGCAAATCTAAAGCTTAGTTGCTTTTTGCTTCTTATTCTTAGCCAACCAACCACTTGGTACCAAGCAACCGGTTAGCTGTTGCGCTTTCAAAGTAGAAGAGTGGTCTCTTAGAAGTGGTAGTGTAAGAAGCGCGCTATCCTCTTTGTCTTGAAAGAAAGTGAGTAAGCGTAGCGAAGCGTATACGTTAGGTAAGTAAGCGGCGTAATAAGCCGGCCTTTGTTGAAAGAAAGTCAGAAAGTCCCCAATTGAACTAGAAAGAATAAGGTTTTGTATTTCCTTGTCCCGGAATAGAACATATGATTGAATGAAGTGGCTGGCGTGGCGAGAAAAAGAAGTGGTTGGTCCCATGCACCATGCCTGCTGCCTGCTCTTGTCATGCAGGCTCCCCACGCTGAATAACATGGGGGCTGTTTGCCTTTGGCAAAGATGGGGAACACCTGCTCGCTGACCCCTCTCTTCCTATGGACGACAAAAAAAAAGCAGGGTGCTCCCTTTTACTCATCTATATCTATAGGGCGTATAAGACTGGATTTGCGGCAGTCAAGGTCTGTATAAGCGAGAAAATTGGCGCCCTTGTACCTGTTCTAGTTCTGGCAGGGCTCCTGTTCTATCTAAGCGGGAGCGGGGTTCGACTGAAGGAAGGGCAACCGTTCAGAATGCAAGGCGTGTGTGGAAGCGAGCAGGCAGGAATGAAGGCTGCGAACGAGACAATTTGCCACCTGGTGTAGTGGTGCTTCGACCACATAAATCAGGAATATAGAAATCAAAATTCGATGAGAAAGAGATACATAATAGATGTTGTTATATATGAGGAAGCGAAGAGGCCAGCGAAGAAAAGCTGATCGTAGACCACCCTTTTATATAGGGTGGTCGTAGAGCAGCTCGACCACCGGGAGAGAGTGGTCGTAGATCAGCTAGCTCAGCCGTTGCTTGGTTGCTGGGCTTCCTTTCCGCAGCTTCTCAGGAAGATCTCGGACTTAGTCTATTTACGAAAAAAGAAGCGAAGTGGACTTTGCCTTGAACGAACGATTCTTTCTTAAGATACCGTCGATCGAAACCCGGACCATAAGAGCCATAAACTAAAGTACACAAAATCTCCTTTCGATTTGATTTTGATTGATTGAAGAGCTGAGCGCCCGTCTGATATACGAAAAAAGATGCGCTTCCAAATACAAATAGTAGTTTGTGTGAAAATCAGGGCGCCGGAGGTGCCTGCTATCGCCTTTTCGGTGTGATAGCCCCAATCCACGTACGATTCACACGAGTTTCATTCCGTCACTGACGAACGATTCTTCCTTTGTTGAGATAGAGTCGACAGACTAAGCACCAACTAGATCGCCTATGAACAAAGTACGCACAAAGACATTTGAAACTCATTTCTGTGGCCGATTGATTCACAAAATGAACTCCTCTTTCAAGAGAGAAGGGCGACAATAAGACAAATTGAATCAAGAAATGAACTTTGCCAGGAGAAGGATCAAGATAAGGATAAGGAGAAGAAGGGCCGCTTTTCTTGTAACGAATCTATTCCACCAAGCAACGGCTAGCGCGAAAGCCGTTGCGCGGTAGCGCATCCGTTTTCTTGCTGGGTAAGGAGTGCTATCGCACGTGGTTGGAAAGGGCTCAAAAGGAATCAAGAACCGGAGTGCAAAGCGGAAAGGGATTGACTTGGTTCACTGATAGTCTCGCTCGCGTATCACCCGCTGGCGGATCGGCCGCTCTTCCCTTTCCCTCTGGATTGTGGTTCATCCCTCACCTGATCTACGACCACCCTCGCTCGTGTACTTGAGCCCGCTCTATTCGATACTGCTTTCTTTACTCGACTTGTCTATATGGTCCCGTTGTATATGGACTCGACTCGCACTAGTGACGCTGTGCATAGCACATATCCGAAAGCGCAGATGGATACTTTTTATTGCCAGCTTTAAGTCCGAACTTTTTTAATATGAACCTTGGCCATGGCCACCACCTTCTGGTACATAGCTGCCACCTCTGCATCTCCGATGACAATATCGTCACCCAAGATAGCATAGGCAGTAAACCGGGATCCCGGATCCACTAACTCAGCACTCAACCACACGGTGTTGTGGTGTGCTAGAGTGAATAATGGCCAGGAACCGTAGAAAGCAAGTGGGTGTCCCGTGCCGAACGCCACCATACAGTGACCTTCTCGGCGATGGGCCTTAGCTCTAAACATATTGGCTACAAGCCCAGAGCCCACCCAAGCAGCTGCAACAGCGGAGCCGAATACACCGATTAACATCTTTCCAAGAAGCATAGCTGGAAAGGTATCGGTTGCGGCTTTGAGATCAAAACTAAACTAATGATTAAGACCCACAAGTCGAGCCAATGGCTTACACTGATCGTAGGTCCCATCCATGGGGATCCACCGAAGTGTATCCATGGCCCAATCATGGGCTGGTCTCAATAAACACTGTTTAAGCGGATTCCAAACACGCGAAGCTTTCCAGCTCCCTCCATTTTCTCAGCCAAACGGCCTGGGATCAATACTAACGTGGAGTTGTCATTGGGTATCACATCTTTAATATGATCTTGATCCACTTGTGAACACAATGTCCATAACTTCCACCAACATTCCCAACTGCTCTGAATGGGTTCATCTAGACCACTAGGGATAGGATAAATATCCCTGCGTCTAAAGAACACACCCGCGCAGTCAATCAATCCAAAATTGGTTGACCAATCAGACAGATTAGGAGAGCTAACTTCCGCCGTCATGACCCTAAACCAGTCATACGGAGCAGCTAACTCAGCTAAAAACGCTTTCCAAGCGTTCTTCCCCCATCTACCTGAACCTTTTTTTAGGGACTGAGGACCAAGTTGGCCTCCAGCGGAAACCTATCTCCATAGGTTTCTTTAGGTAAGATGGAATATATCTCTCAAACAAAGGGACTGCGTACTCCTTGTAGAGCTCACCGAGCCCTTCGAGCAGTTCGTCGACTTCTACCCGTCGAGCTATCCCTTTCAAAGGATACCTGGCCCGGACCAACAATATCAACTTAGAAATGGAGAAGAACGACAGGTCGAGTTGGACAAGGCGGTCAGCCTTGCAGTCTCGCATCCTGATCATCCTACGATGGAACTCCGGGATGCAGCGAGGTATACCATCTCGAGAAAGTGAGATTGAGACAAATTAGCGGGTTTCCTTCTCAAAGGTCCCACCATAGTTATAAATGAGGGCATGCCCACATGTTATAAGGTATAAGGCAGTATTTAACCACCCTCCCCTTCGTCTAAATCTCACAACCCACCTAGTGAATAAGTAGATCGCAACACATATCTCTTTGGAAAGACTACCAGTGACGGCTAGCTGGATAGGTTGAGGAAGCAAAGGAAAGCTGTTTGGCGGAACGGAAGCCCTATAGAAAAAAGTTGGAGAGGGTGGTCTACGATCAGCTCGACCACCGGGAGAGAGTGGTCGTAGATCAGCTAGCTCAGCCGTTGCTTGGTTGCATGGGCGCTAACGCGCAGTAGTTTGATTGCTTGCCGAACGAAGCATTTGTTTACTTAACGGCGACAAATCACGGTCATGGATTCGGAATTTCTTAGCTAATTCCAAACCCCCACAGTCGGAGATTAAGGATTTTGATTTTGATATCTTTACCCCCAACTGCTCAATTACATCTTGGTAGACGGACGCAACCTGTGCGTCCCCGATGACGATGTCATCACCGAGGAGAGCATAAGAACGGAAAATCCGACCGGGGTATACTTTATCCGCACAGTACCACACAACAAAGTGATGGCAAAGGGCGAACAAAGGCCAAGAAGAAAGGGTGGTCGTAGATCACCAGTGGAAAACCGGACAAACTTCGGCAGACCCCCACGAGCGGTGATGCAGGGGCGGAGAACACATTTGTTCCAAGCCCAGACATTACCCAAGCAAAGGCAGTTTCTAGGTTAAACAACCCTTGTACTATCACGCCCTGAAATGACAACGGAAATCTATCCGTTGCAGCCGATAAATCAAAGCTAAACAAGCTTTTGATCTTCTTTAACCTGGCCAAAGGTGCGGTTTGATTAAAGGTACCGTCCATTGGTATGGTACGAAGAACCTTCATGCACCAATCATGTGCAGGACGCAGTAAAGCCTGCTTGCTTTAAGGAATTTGGAATGGCGAAAACTCGCACTTTTCCAGCACCTTCCTCCAACAATCCAAGTCTTCCGACTGGATATTTCACCATAGCGTCATCATCATCTAACCAGTAGTTACTATCACGCAGAGTTTACATACAATACAACTAACTAAATGTCAACAATGACGTCATAGCCGCAGCAGCCTTACAATAATTCGATTCCAGATCGGCTACCGGTTGGTAAACCGAGAAAGGAAAGGAATCAAAAGACTCAGTTGGCTTTCCGGGAAAACAATACGTGGATAGAAGAAGTAACTAAACAAAGGGGTGAAATATCGCGCGGCCCATTCCTTGTTCTCCTGCCGAAATGGCTACAAACGGGAGGGACGTCAGGGTCTGTGAGGCTCTGAAAGACCAGAACCGTTGCTTTATCCCATAATGATATGGAGAATATCCCCCATATCATACGGTGGAATGGGGATTTTCAATTTCCCTTTACACAGGGAGCCCCATCCTTCACCGGTGAGGATGACCACACAGGTAACCAACGCAAGCCGACATTCATAGGAGTATCAAACAAACGTGGGCAATACCTCTCGGCAAGACTGACGCATTGGTCGCGCAGATCAAATAATTTCTTTTCTGGCACGACCGATGGAGGAGGGGGCTCCCCACGTCTCGTACCTGTAATTAGTCTTCTTATAAACTAATATAAAACGGGATAAACTCAATTTCGAAAGAAAAAACTTTACGAGACGGTCGGCCTTTTCATCCCTGCGTGAAATCATCTTACGATGAAACGCGGGAATGCATCGCGGAAGTCCGGAACGTGTCAAAGACACGGGAAACGGAAGGGGAGAATGGCGATCAAAACGCCCACCGTAGTATGTCATAAGACATACGGCGGACTTAAATAAAGTGAAACATTCAACCACCCACCGCTCCGGCGGAACCGAATGAACCATCGTACAAACAGGTATACAGCAATAGACCGCTCCTTAGTTAGACTACTGAAGAGGCATAATTTTACTTTTGTGAAAAGCCCAATTATGCGGCGAGCGAGACAAGCTACCTCCGCCATGAACGCAACTGGAGCCTTTCCAAAACATTAAATAATGGTTTGCGAAAGAAAGAATTCATGATTCATTTTTGAATCAGTTCTTTACACCAATGTACGTTCAACTCACCCTATTGCGACCTTTTTAGGGGCCAATTGTTGAGTATAAGGGGGCGTCCAAGATGCTAACCTTGGATAAACTGACCACTCAGGTTTGGGCGAACCCAAACCCAACCAGCCAGTCTCGAGGTTTACCGTATTATACATCGCTGCCAACACGGTCGCCTCTAGACACACAAGAACAACAAAAGTCGAAAAGACTAAGAAGACTTCTTGTCGCTCAGGTGTGCGGTGGTGCAAACCACCCACTCAAGGAGCGGAGCCGGAGATGCCTGTATTATACGAGTTTGCTGGGCCGAAGATTTTTTTTTTCTTTTTTTGCTGGGTATACGGTGTTGCTTACTGAGAAGATTCGCAATAGTGGATGCGTTGACAAAGGACGCGCATGACGTTACCTATCTTCGTACTGTTCTAACAAGCTTGCAGCAGTTTCGCGAGCATTCACCTTATGATAAAAATTTCATTAAACTGATCGGCTTCAATGACCGATCAAGATTTGTAGTTTGTATTTGAGCAAGGAGCCTCACGTTGGCTTTGAAGCAGCTGCATGGTACTGGCATTTTGTAGACGTGGTTCGGTTATTCACTTGGAGTTGCTTGTTTATATAAAGGTAAGGGTGGTCGTAGATCAGCGCTTGTTGCCTCCGTTTGCTTGAAGACTTTCTCGCATGATCAATGAAAGATCTTTCCATAACTTGGAGCTGATTTGAGAAGCATATGCCATCCACTCATGCACGTCATGCAAGTATTTGCTTCTGATGAAGTTGGCCCACCACCCCCTTTATCACAGTCCAACACATTCGCATTTTGAATGATTTATCGACGTCCATCAGACTTCTAATTCCTAAGCCACCTTCCTCCTTAGGAAAACAAACTGATGACCAACTAATCCAGTGATGTTTTTTAAAATTCTATTTCTCACCCCATAGAAAGTCCGCCATCAAAACCTCGATTTTCTCAATCACCTTCTTAGGGACTGGAACTGCTGAAAGTAGGTGTAACGGCATGCTGCTTAAAACATGTTTAATAAGCACTATTTTACCCCCTTCAGAGAGAACTTTGGCCTTCCAACCTTCCTCTGAATCTTTTCAATAAGATCCATAAAATATTCATAACGAGCACGTCCTTTGAAGATTGGAGCTCCTAAGTAAAACAAAGGGAGCTTTTCCCGCTGGAAGCCTGCGCTGTGCTGAATGATAGACGCCCTAGCAGGAGATGCCTTATCCGAAAGGATGAAAGAGCTCTTTTCATTGCTGACTTTTTGCCCAGACGCTTTTTCATACCTTTCCAAGAATGTAATGAGTGCAGAGATAGACTTTTGACTTCCATTGGTGAAGAGAATAGTTTCATCTGCGTAAAGTAGGTGGCTGATTGGTTGACAAGCACGAGGGCTTCTTTAGAAGGGTTTCATTTTGCCTTCAAGCATAAGTTTAGACCTAGACTAAGAACCTCTTCTGCAATAATAAACAAACTTGGTTAAAAAATAACCATGTCTGATACCTCTAGACGTTGTCCGACAATCCACACATTTCCCCGTTCACCATAACTGAAAACCAAGAGCTAGTGAGACATCTCCTGATAATATAAGTAACCAGATCAAAAAATCCAAACCTTTCCAAAACATACGGTATAAAGTCCCATTCCAATCTGTCGTAGGCCTTCAACATGTCTAATTTTATGATAACATTGTAGCCCAGCACCTTTCTATCCAGATCCAGCATTAACTCATAGGCCAAAGAAATGTTTTTTGAAATATTCCGGCCTTTTATGAAAGCTCCTTGCTCTTCTGAGATGATCTTAGGGAGCAGCAAGCTAAGCCTAGAAGCAATTCATTTAGAATCTTGTACAGAAAATTACATAAGCTCAGGTGCGCTTAAAGTCTTATATGGCTGCCAATGCACAGAGTATCTCATCTGTACACGGTGGCACCCTAAGCAATTAGACGAACTCTAACCACGAGTTCGCCCTCAACCATAAACGTGATTGCACTACTTCAACTGTATACCTCATGACCCGATCCGGTAACGGACGCGGACAAGGACGCTGACGAATCAAATCATAGCACCGAAACAGAAGACCATATTTCTGAAATTTACTTTATTGGTCTTTCCGATCCGGTCTAAGACAGACCGCAGGAGGTGCATTGCCAGTTGCTCCCAAGTCAAAGAGAAGTCGCAACAGGCTTCTTCATACCATCGGACATAGCGTACTAAGGACTCAACCCAATATCTGAGCATCACCTTTTCCACAAAATACTCCCCATCTTCTGTGAGCTTACGCTCCAAATCCTCCCGCATCCGGACATATATGTGTGGAGAACGGCAAGATTCCAAAAGAAAGTGCCTCACCATACCAAGGTGGTAGCATGTAACTACTAATCCATCCGGAAAACCAAGCCAGATGGAGAAAGGCAGTGGTATGATTCCACCAGGTGAGAAGGCCACAAGAACATGACGGAACCAATGCCGGTTATACCCAGGTAGCTTGTCTCCTTCGGCGCAGTTGAATAACGCCGGTACCCCGCACCCCGTAAGCGTAATGAAACTCTTAACGAAGTGCAGTTTACGGATCGTAACACAGGCATCCAAGCCACGCTAAATCGGGTTGACCGTATCATTTTAACAGATACAGGGGATAAGTCCCGCTCCAGAATTAGGGCGGCCATTAGGCTGCCAAAGCCCCGATATCAGAAGTTAGCGTCTTAGCTAGGCGCCGGCAGGCCCAACTGGTCCATAATATCCCTATAAACCTTCGCAACCTTATCGTCTCCTATGACGATATCATCGCCTAGAAGAGCGTAATTGCGAAAAGTCCGACCGGGGTATACCTGTTCGGCACTGTACCACACAATTACATGATGGCACAATGCGAAAAGAGGCCAAGAAGAAAGATAGCCAAGGGGTTGCCCAGCATTGAAACACACAAACTTTGGACCAACACGACGATCTTTACTCGCCGGGGCCGAAAAGACATTCGTGCCAAGGCCAGAAACAACCCATGCAAAAGCAACTAAAGAATTCCAGATCGCTGAAATTATGACAGCTTGCACATTGAGAGGGAAGCGATCAGTTGCAGAAGACAAATCATAACTAAATAAACAACATGTCTTCCGAAGACGCGAAAGCGGCTTCAACTGATCAAAAGTCCCGTCCATAGGGATGCGAGACAACACTTCCATACACCAATCATGGGCAGGTCGAAGCAGAGCCTGTTTAAGGGCATTAGGTATCGCAAATACACGAACCTTACCTGCTCCTTCCTCCTTAAAACCGAATCTCCCTACAGGGTACATTGGTTGAAGCTCATCATCACTAAATCCTCCACCGCATCGCTTAAGAATGTCCATACATGTGCCATAAGCAAATGTAAGGAGACCACTTAAAGCGGCTGCGGCCCGACAATAGATAGAATCCACTGAAGCAACATGTTGATATATACTCCAGGGAAACGATCCAAAATCAGGAGAGTCAACCCGGGTAGTCAACTGACGGAAAATAGAAGTAACAGAAGAGCGGTACAATGTACCGAGAGGCCCAATCTCTGAAATCCATCGTGAATGGCCATAATCGGCTAGGACTCGAAGGACAGATTTTCTCTTCCCCAAGAATACCTTATCCCAAAGGGAGACAGCAAATATCTCCCAGATCATGCGGTGGAATGGCGATTTAACAAAGCCACTCACACCCACTGCGGAATCCTTAACAGGAGATGATGACCATTGAGGTACCCACCGAAGTCCAAGATTCATTGGAATCTTAAGAGCATGTGCGCCGGAAGGCGCTCCTCACGAGATCCAATGCAATCGCCCCTAGTGAATTAAATAAATCCACAGGGACAGAGGATGGCTTCCAACCAATGGAATCATACCCAAAACCACCTTTCTTTCTTTTCTAACAAGGATCAGTTTGGATATAGAAAAGAATTCAAGGTAGAAGCGAACCAACTGATCCGCCTCACCATCTCTCCTCATTATCTTCTTTCTATGAAATGAGGGAATGCATCTAGGGATTCCCGAGCGGTTAAGTGAGACGGGGAATGGGGACCGGTAAATGAATCTGTTTTGATGAATTACCGTAAAATCGTTGGAGACAAACCGCACTAGACTTTATGTAAAATGCGGTTCCCAACCATCCCATTTTCTTCCTAGTCTGACAAACCCATCGGGCGAACAAGTAAGAGGCAATACAACGTTCCTTGGTCAAGCGGCTGAAGAGGCATAGTTGAACTTTTATGAAAAGTCAAACTATACGCCGAGGTTTGGAACACTTTGCCACCTACGCACTGAGCACCGTTCCAAAATGGAAAATAAAGCACGATAAGAAAAATTTTCATTTTGTTTCATTGTTGCCTAATTCATTCTTGTCGCGGTGGGCAGAACGTAAGCTTCGCCCTATTCAAGAAAGTTTCCTTCCTCGAGGGGGGGGGCATCCCAGTTTGCCAAACCAGGATTTCTATTCCTCTTACTGGACGACCCGACTTGTGATCAAGTCGCCGAGAAACGATTGGCGTCTCCCAAGTAATACATCTCTGCCTACTTGGGCGCGCCACAGACACATCGAACAAGAACTTTGAGAACTATCCGACTATAACTAAGTAAAGTTACGTCAGATACCCAAAGGGTGCTCAGGATGCGCGGCGGTTGGCTAAACCGCCCACCCGGGAAGGCAATGAACCTTCCCCAGGTGCCTTACATAAGCTAATAGGCCTAAAATGGGAAAAAGAAGCAGGATCCTCTATTTTAGGGATTAAAGTAATGATGGTGGCATTAATAGCTCTAGGCGCTCGTTTAGAGCCCAGAAGAATTCCACAATCGCCTTGTGAAGGTCTTCTTTTTGAATCTCCCAGCAGCCAATGTTCTAATGACCAGAAAACCAGTCTGGACCCGGAGCTCCATCTGCTTCCATATTCCAAACAGCTTCCTTTATTTCATCCAGTGTTGGAAGGGCTGTCAGGTCAGAGTCGCGTTGTCCTCTTCAGTAATGAAACTGGGAATACAGGGTGGTCGTAGATCACTCATCTTTAACATGGGAATCCGAAGAGAGGTTGAAATAACTCCACGGCTCCGGCTTTGATTCTCTCCCGATCTTCCACCCAAGAATTTTCCTCCTACTTTATTCTCCTGATGTGGCTTCTTCTTTTTCTCTGCATGACAGTCAAGTGAAAGAACTTAGTGTTCTTTTCACCTTCAGCCAACCATTTCACCCTGGACTTCTGCCTCCAAAAGGTCTCTTCCTGAAGTAGAGTTTGCTGATACATAACTTTAGCATCTCTGAGCTTCCTGAGATTTTCATCACAGTTATTCACTTCTAAGTCGTGCTCTCTAGCCAAGACGTCGTCTTCTGCATTTCTGACATTCTGGAAGACATTACCAAATACATTACGATTCCATACTTTTGAGTCTTCTTTAAGTCTTCTTAACTTGAAGGCGAATTTGCTTAGTTCACTCCCATAAGCTGGACCATCCCAGGATTGTTTAACCATATATAAAAATGGATCGTGAGACAGCCACATTTTCTTAAATTTAAAACTACCCTAAACTGAGAAGCTTCAAAATTGATGAGAAGAGGGGCATGGTCGGAAGAGAGCCTTGCCAAATGCTGCACTTTCAGGTTGTTCAGTGAGTTCACCCACTCCTTGTGTTGAAGAACCCTGTCCAATCTGGCCCAGATAGACCTTGCACCTTCTTGGTTATTACACCAAGTTCATTTTCTACCAGCGAAGCCACCATCCACTAGCCCCAGATTTTCAACACAACTACGAAACTCATAGATAGCATTTTAGTCCGGACCCGCACCCCCAATCTTCTCATTCGGATTTTTGATGATATTTAAATCACCAGCAATCATCCAGGGAATAGAAAGTGACTGAGCAATAGCATGCGTTTCCTCCCAAAGCAACCTCCTTTCTACTCTGTTGCATTTAGCATATATGAATGATGCACAGAAAAATCAATTCAGAGGTTTATATCGTACCTTAAGAGAGAGAATCTGATCTGCTACAACCGAGTCAAGCACTTCGATGCATTCATCCCAGAAAACCCATATTTTATTGCCGAAATTCTCATTAGTGATGGTAATAGAAGATTGCCTCAATCTTCTATTAATTCTTTCACATTCTGATGCATTGATCATAGGCTCTGAGATGGCTACTATACAGCATCTATTCTGGCGAATCCACTCCTTTAATCTACGGCCTTACTCCAATAGGGGGGGGCTTAGTCGCCCGCCTGATGTTCCATACCAGAACGCTATCCATTAATTGGAGAGCTTTGCTCTGCCTCATCTGTGGTCCTAACTTTGGACCTAGTAAGCATCCCTTTCCCCAACTTGGTCTTGCAGAGCCTCTTTCTGGATTTCTTGGCATTGTCTTCAAACAGACCTTCATCTTCATCTCCTGACATCTCTACTCCGTAAACATTCGTAACCAAGTTGTTAACCGTCTTTTCTCTCGAGAGAGTTTTTTTAGCTTCTCAATAGCCTGATCGAGAGTTAGATTGTTAACCCAATCTTCAAGAATCTCGGCTTTATTAGGGCTGCATAAAGGGGAACTTTTTTCACTTTTTAAGCCCCTCTTCAGCATCTCAAAATGATCACCCTCCATAGCTGCATCCACAGGATTATCTTTGAGAATAGCTTCACGTCGAGTTCTCTCTACTGTCCGACGTTGGTCCTCCTCCTCAGAGATGAAACTCACTGGTGTAACTGCATCCCCATCTAGATGCTTACCAAACTCAGTCTTCTCCTGCAGAGAGTCGTTCACCACTATCAACTCATTAGGATCATTCCTCAAGGAATCATTTATTTTGGCTCCATCTTTCCCTGTGTCTATTGAAGTTGCAGTAGTTTGATTTCCCTCTGATCTGTCCTTATCCTTCCCCGCTTCAGTAACAGCAGTCTTTATTAACTTCTCCAATCCAAGAGCATTCTCCGACGACGTTGCACCCATATCTTTGTTTTTATCTTCTTGCAAAACGAGCTCTGAACTTTCTTTCTCTTATTTGTAGAATTGATCTTGGATGTGAATGTCTTTTGCACCCATTGCTTAGTAGAGATCTTTTCGACCTTTTTGGCTTTAAGACGACAGTTCGAGAGATCATGGCCTTGCTTGCGACAGAAACTACAGAAACCAGGAACTTTTTTGTATATTATCTGCAGCCATCTCCCTAACTTACCACACTTGCCCATTCCAATCCAGATCTTCTCTGGTCTCGGCTTCTCTAGATCATTCTCAACGCAACCCCTAGCGTAGCTAGGTCTCGAGAGTCTTTTAGTCGGCCCGTCAATCTTCAAAACTTTTCCGATAGCTCCTGCAATAGATCTGAGGCATGATTCATTAAAGAAATTCAAAGGAAGATGAGGGAGAGAGATCCACACCGGTGCCAATGCAGATTCAGTTGCTGGATTAAACCAAGGCGTCCAACGAAAGAAACGAAAATAATGCCCATTAATGACCCAGGTCTCCTTCGTCCAAGCCTTTATAAAATCTTCCTTGGAGGAAAATCTGATCATAACGTGCCTAGGGTCCATCAACCCCACTTGCACTGCTGTTGTGATCATCCATTTTTCTCTAAGATGGGCCTTAATCGGAAGGACGACTTGAAGAAAATTTTGCGATCAGGCAATACTGTAGAGGGTGGTCGTAGATCAGCTCGACCATCCCTTGATCCTAACCCCCCTATTGACGTAAAGGACGACAGCTAGCTCGACCAGCCGGACAACAAGTAAAGGGGCGTAGGTAATGGAACAGATAGTGCCGGCACCGGTAGGGCTTGCTCCACCTCTATCGAATCGATTGGATCCTCCCGATTCTCCTCATAATTTTCGTCACGGACCTTGCTCTTTCATAGCGATTCAATCTTGGCTATGACACGAGGCAAAAAAAAAATGTATTTTTCGTGTTCCAATCTCATTATGTCCCATGTCCTTCTCCAAGGAGTATAGAAATGAGGAGGTGCATTGCCGATAGCAAGGGCACTAAACTAACAATTTGGAATAACCGAACGGGGCAGCAAAAGGACTGACGAGGTGGCTCTCGTCGAGCTTGTTGATCCGGAATTTCACTTACCCTAATAAAAAGGCTTTCCAAACCACAACAAGGTAGCCCAAAGTCAGAACGATGCACATCAGAACATAGAGTCCGATCACCAGCAGAGTGATGACTTTCAGGAAGGCTACGAAACCGATTCCTGCGTTGCACAATTGTTCAGGGTCACCGGTACCACCCGTCTTGCACGACCAACGAATAGCATATTCTCAGATTTCCCGTAGAATAATATACACTGGTGAAGTCGTAGGCGACCGATTCATTCGAGTGGCGTAGCAGCAGCTAGTCCAGCCTTTGAAGCCTCAATCCCTCGCTAAATTGGGACGGGATATGATAGAACCTTCTTTAGGATGAAACCTCCCGTCTTCAGAGATATGTAGTACGCTCGAAATCCCGAAATGCCTTCCTCTTCTCCAGCAGCGGCGGAGTTGCTTATGAAAACCTTGAAATCCTGATATGATAGATCTGTTGCGGACGGACCCGCCCTTGAGAGATGTTTTCGTGAAGGACGACAACCACGGGGAAGAAGAGCTCCATGAAAGAACTCCTGGTTTCTCGGTTGTGATCTACGACCACCCTCCCCCGATATTTTTCTATTCCTTTTCGTTCCTGTTTAACCAACCATCGGGCTTTGAGCTATCCCGTATCGTAGAGAGAAGAGAGGCATTCACATTCGGGAGCTCACAGAGCTTTCTCTCCTAGTGTAGCGGCGAAGGGAACAAGTTGCCGGAACTTCAACAGCGAGTTCGTCCATTGCTCGGGTAGGACGATAACAGATTGAACGAGAACCTAGACGAGAGATAGATGCCTGTTGCCCTCTGTCGTGAGCTACCCATGGAGACGGCCGACATGCTGCGATCAAATGACTAAGACTAGGTTAGGTACGCAGCTTTTTCTCTTTTCCTGAACCCCTGACTGCTGCCCTGATCTTAGCAAATCCGAGAGCGATCAGCGAGAAGAAAGAGCCGCATGCGGAACACTTGATTATTTAAGCTCAAACACCCCGTTGGAACGAGGGCAGTCTTCCAGCTCTAGTTCACACCGGAGGGAACCCTAAAGATGAAAGCACCCAAACATCGATTGGGGAGGGGGGGTAGCAGTGGTGGTAGTTCCCCAGAGCCCCACTGCCCCCCCGACCCCCGATCGGGGGAAAGCGTCACGTGAACAACAAAACAAGGTGAGAAAGAGAGGCGACCCAACATAACTAACAAAACTGCTTGTTGAGGTAGCTACCTACCCTTGAGTCGAGAGGAATAAGAGGATCCAGCCAGTAAGGGAAATTCCATTGAATTCAACACTGTCTCAATGGTCTCTTTCAGACCCTTCTTCTTTTTTCGTCTGAATATTCAGGGGCTAAAGATCGACAATCCTTACAGTAAGAGCGGAAAGAAAGGCAATAACTGTACGCAAGCGCGTATCATTTTTAAAAGCAGTGGTAGAACCTGGTGAACCGGACGTAGTGTACTCTCAAGCGAAAGGGACCCTCTGCCCACTTCCCTTTCCCCGCCCCTGAAGAGGAAGCGGGCCTCGTTCTTATTGACGGTACCATCGCACAACAAGACTACACCCCCATCCCAACTTCCCATCCCCATACACAAAAGGAGCGGGCCTCGTTCTTTCAGTTCACCGTAGTTCAGTTAAGTTTTTGCGGAAGATACTCCCTAAAGGTGCCCCTTAGGAGAGCGGGGTTGCCCCTTATGTTCTCCAACCATGCATGTAGAGTTGCCGCATCTGTTTCCGTTGAGAGCTCTAATTCATTCTCCATGATCAAACGGACTGTTTGAGAATGAGACTCCGTTATCTCGGGAGTTTCAAAGGAAGCCCGCAGCCACGGTTTTGCCTTCAGAGATTCATGCCTAAACTGGCCGAGAACTTCAGAGCTGATTTCGTTTATCAACTCATCCCGCAGCCGCAGCTCTGAAGAAGAGGCATGATCGGAGTTTTGGCCCCCCTGTGGCGGGGCTTCCGCGGGCTGCCCCTGGTTCGGGGCGGATTGAATATCATCCCCTGAACCTGAAGGAGTAGGGGGAACATTAAAGAATCTCTCCACCTCCGAAATGGTGAAATTGGGGGGCGAAAGCGGCCCTGCCCGGGAGGTTCCCTCCCCAACAACTGAGGGGGGGGGCCCTTCATTCCCGGTTTCATTGTCACCCGGAAAAGGCTTCATTAAAACCCGTATCTCAAACGAGCTTTCCGAAGACGACGAGACCGAGGTATGCCCTTGAAGAGGGGTAGAAACATCAGTAGATACAGACGGAGGCGCTGAAGACGATCCTTGATTTGCTCCTTCTGCTCCCGCCTCTATTCTTACACTAGCTTCACAGGGCTGCCCCTGGTTTGGCGCGGATTCACCCTGCTGATCTAGGGGCGGGGAGGAAATCAAGCGATCGATCCACGAGTGATCGCTCGAAGCTCCGAAATCCTCCCCAGCTGGTGCCACCATATAATAGGGGGCTGTCTCGCCCGTAAGGATCGCCCTGAGGGCAAAACCTATCACCAAGGCTGGACCTACCCCCATTTTTAATAAATGAAAAGAAAGGGCTCTCCCGGCGAGAAATAAGACTATCTTTTCAAGCAGCGCCTGAGAATAATCAATCAATTCGAATTTCAGACAAAAACCATAACAAAACAAAACTATAGTGGCTAGGAATAGAACTGGGATGGCCCACCTCCTGCTGACTTCTTTCATAGCTTGAAAGATTCTCTGCCATCGGATCGGCGACAACTTCAAAAGTGACTGAAAAAATCTACGCATGGTTTCGCCTTTTTTTAGCTTCCAGGAGGTCAGGTAAATCAAGATCCCGAACACTCCCGCCGCTGACAGAAAGCCAACGGCTTGGGCTTCCGCGTCACCCGTGCTAGACCAAGGTAGATTACCTCAGTCACCTCTTCGTTGCAACCGAAGAGAACTCGCCCAGAGGCCCCTTCTCATGGAGGGGCCCAGGGTGGCCACCGATAGTGGTTTACTTTCGGACTTTGTGACCCATCTCACCAGATGAGGAACAAAGTGAGGTTTGATACTCGCAATCAACGATACAGCCCTTGGGATCCTGTCCCGAGGACAGAGCTTTGTAAGTTAACCGAGGATCTGCCTCGACGAAGTGCAGACTGCGATCCGCACCCCTCAGGGCACCACCCTGAGACGCCACGCGCCAGATAGATTCCCTCTAGACAGACCGCGACGACGCCAAAAAAAGACTTCTTCTCTATCTATACGTAATTTTGTTTGTTGCGTTGTTGCTTAGCGGGGCTTGTGTTTGGTGAGGCGCGCTGGTCATGAGGAGGGTGGTTCAGGCAAGGATTGATTGAGAGAGACGATTCTAAAGCGGATGAAGGAGAAGGCCCTCGGCCCTATAACAGTAGAAGAAAGCCCTTACCCAAGTTGTCTATTTACGTAGGTGAATCAAGTACAACAAGTAAGGTCAGAGCTTGTGGGTAGAAGATTGGGCTCTGCTACGCAGATCCACTAGACTAGGAAAGAAGTACGCATTGCTTACTTACTGTGCGAACGATCCTAGCTACTAGTAGCTAAAAAAGTTGCGAGTAGGGCGGTAAAGAGACCGGGGGAAGGAAGGGAAAGGTTAGCCCTTTGCGATTCATCAAGCTGTTCATAAGACCTATGAGACCGCGTTTTAACGGTTTATCCTTAAGAGATGAGGGCTACTTACTGGTGGGAACTTTGATTTGAATGACAGGTTTTTGTTCAAATGCAAAAGAGTCTGTGTGTTAAGCACACGGATTCCTTCCCTCGTTGGAGGGACGTCTCACTGTGAGATCTGGTTCTAAGTAGCAATTCTTGTTGCTCTCTTTCTGTTCCGGATCTCTATATACGACATTTCTGGCCCCTGACTTTCGGGTGTTTTTTGTTTTGTGAAATGAAGGCGTGAGCCCGCGGCGATTGAGCGTACCCCCGAAAGGTCATTCTATATTACTTCTAATTGAGTGAAGGGACCCGGATGGGGCCCGAACGTAGGATAGAAGCCGTTGAGTTCTCGAATCAATCTGTTAACAAATCGTTCTGAGCTAAGTGTGACTAAGAGCTCCCCCCAGCTGAGCGGCACTAACAGGCTTACGTAAAGTAAAGATAATGTGAGTGACTACATGCGAAAGCTTTTGCTTCTTCCTTCTGCTGGCAAGTAGCTCTCCTTCTTTCCTGTAGTTCAGGATTCCCTCTCTATGCTCATATCTATTTAGTCAAAAGGCTAGTTCAATCGCTCTGAGGAAGTACTATAACTTGAATCTGTATCTCAGGGCAATTCGTAATGCTCTCTTCCTTCCCGAATAGAGGTTTTGTTGGGCAGTAGATAGAAGCAGTTACATCCACTTGCCTACTCTTCTTGTTGAGGCCAGATCAAAAGTCTAGGATTGGCATATCAGTCCTATTGCTATTCGAAGGTTCAAAGGCAGCACCTATTCTATCTGCTGACCCACCAGTGAAAGTATGGTTTGTTCCAAGTGCGTCCTTTGGAGTCTCCTGTTTCAGTTTCTCACCACCTGCATCTCCTCTCACTAGAGCCAGAGGGCATCCAGGCTATCTTAGTACGGCTGGGTACTCTAGGGCAGGAGTCATCAACAACCAATAGTGAGATCAACCACTGATAGTGACGTAGATGGACAAGAGGTTATACTAGTAAAGGCGGGTAGTGCCCAGGGCAAGGTGTACCATCTATCAATGATAGGGATAAGATTCAACGTCTAGAAGAAAGGCATCCCTAGTTGAGGCCAGGTAGTGCTGAGGCAAGGTTTAGTATAGCTCTGATTAGGAGGAATACCCTAGTCTTGTGCCATTGGACTCGTTGCTCCAACCGCTCCCAATTCTACTTATTCTTATTAGCTCCAACCGCTTCGAGCAGTGACCTCCTTTGAAACTCTTACATACGGATTCACTGGTTGCCCATCTTCTATTTATCATCCGGCATATTTGGCCCTTCCTCAATAAGGGAGGTCCTCCAACCGAGGAAGAGGAGAAGCCATCTACAGAATAAAAGGTTGACTTTTTCTACTAAAATAGATATATGGCGGGTTGAGGGTAATTCGGCCAGATGAGAAGTATTGGGATCAGTGCCCCACTATTATGCAACCTTGCTCTCTGGTTCGGCCTCACCAAGTGGAATTGCTTGACCAAGCTTTCCAGTGTCGAAGCTTCATGCAAGTTCTGGGACCAGCCTACGAAGGGACTCCTGTTGACTAGCCCTTTTCCCGGGGTCGAACGAGTACCTTTCTATCCTCCTGTTGATTCTCGTTTCTGATGAAAGAATACAAGCTCGATCCTAATCATAGATAGATAGATGCCATACCCTCCCTTCCTCATATACATGGAATAGCCTACCCCTACCAATGTACCCGAACTAGGCCCTACTTATAGGATGCCCCACTCTAGACTGGTACACCCTGCCCTGACCATGTGGGCAATGTCTCATGAATAGCTTCTTTCTTATCCCATTTGTCCCTCTCCTTTGCCTTAGCACTAGCTAGCTTGACTAAGACCCTGGTGGCTTACTAACCCCAGAAAAGGCGTAGGGCAGTTCCTCTCCAAGTGAGAGTGGCAGGGCCAAACCACCAAATGAGAATGAATCGGCAGCTTCCGATGTTAGAATCTCTATTGGTAGAAGGTAGGATCCACCTGGGCAATAGACTAGAAAGACTCTTTACCTTTATTCGATATCTGTGGATAGCTAGTGCTTGGTAATCGCACTCTTTTTCCAAGAGTAGGGGCGGGGATGGAAAGACAGAACTACTCCAACCGCTCTGACCACCCGATACTTCGGGGGTTGGCACTGAAACATGGATTAGGGTTTAGGTTTGCCATCTCTCTCGATTGGTTTATCGACGAATCCATTACGCTACGTAATAAGGGAATCAGCCTCGAACTCGTGAGAATCTCTTTTGTTGGAATCCGCTGTGTGAGAATCCGCCTCTATCGAATAGGCTTTTAGTTTCCCGATCTGCCTCACTTCTCTTGACTGGGTTTGGAGGAAAAGCTAAAGGTGAAGCCTGACCCGAAGATCGGTATAACAACTAAATTGCTCTCTTATTTCCTCCAGTCCCATTGGGGTGGTTGCCAACTCACATTCTTCAATAAGACCAGCTACGGATCGACCAGCTCATTTTAATAGTAGGGGCGGAAGAACAAACCGATGGAATGGGATTGTTTTGTTATCTATTCTACTAGGTGGGCCTCTATTCTTGTTGAGGGACGGGAGATGCATTGTGATTAAAGGTCTTTTAGTTGCTAATACTACATAGATAATATAGGGCTTGGACTCGTCAACCACGGTCGGGTGTCGATCAAATCTGCCTCCTGAGCTCTCAGAAGAAATGGGCTTTTTGGCGACTTCCCAACTATTACATATGTATTAACAGCCGTTGCTTGCCCAGGGGTTGAAGCAATTTGTCAAATTCTTGATCCACCTTCCTCAGTATTTGCCCGGGGTTCGACTCAATCCAAGAATTCTTTATTGCCCGAATTACTGCTTCTCTAAGAGTGCCAGGTCGCTAAGACGGTCCTAATCTAGCTTAGGGTACTCTCCTCATGAGGTGGACTACCATTTCAGTTGGGGTGAATTCTTCTGCTTCTTCTAGTTGAGTCAAGCATTGACTGGCCTGCCCAAGGGCAATCGTTGGAGTAAAGCTCAAACGTTATAATCGGTCTATAGAATCCGGTAAGTCCAGTTGATAGACATGCTTCAGAGGGCGAATGAGTTTACGTGCCAAAGCGGTTGGAGGAATTTTGACAACTTCAATCTGTTGCTAAGGATGGCGGGTCTAGGGTAAAAGTCCAGTCACACCCTACAGGGTTGAGGGAGAGGTCTCAACTTCACTAAACTGGAGGGGAGGTAGGTTCCACTCATGCCCGTGGCGGGTTGAGGCGGTTGAAGCTTTCACCAAGAAGAAGATCTACCTCAATAGTGCCTTCACTGGACTGTAATGTCCTCGCCCCTCAACAGGAGTAGAAGCCTCCAATGTGACAATCGCCTATAGTTGTTGACCAGGACCGCCTCTTGAGGTCCCTAGTTCTCGAATCTGCCTATCTCCTTCTTATGATCCGCCTATCTAGAATAGGGTTACTGAGCCAATAGGGTATGTTGTGCATCCCGCATATATAAAGTTGCGCATCCCGCCTATATCGAAATAGGGTTAGTCCACTAAGAGGGTATGGTATACCGGTAAAGGGCAAGGTGTATCGGTAAAGCTAAGCACTGGCAAGGGAAAGTAGATATGGTCTATGGGTCAGGCATACCTAGTAAGCTGAGAGGATACTATAGGAGGTGGCTATCCGGCCAAAGGCGTCCTTCAAACACTAATCCAAAGATAGTTATCCGAGCTCTAATTAGAATGGCACGGGCGTAAGAGCGGGCCACCCCGAATCAGGGGAATAGTATCATACTAGGGGTTCAGAATCTCTCGAATTGACCAGGTTGTTACTATGTCAATAATCTAGTTTCGGGGCAAATGAAAGCTCTCATATTCCATTTGGCGGGATGAGAAGGAGATAACAAGCTATAATTAGAACCTCCTCCAACCGAAGAAGAAGAGGGAAGTGCAAATACCGCCTTCCGGTCGATCCCCGGTTAATACGTTCATATCAACCAACTGTCGAGCCCTACTTATGGACCCTTCTGCTCCGAGAGGCGCCAACCGGCCCCCACATGAATGAGGGGGATCAATCGGCGTCCCCAAACCACTTCCATCAGCAATTCGATCATTATTGGTTGGGGGTGAAGCTATCTATCTGTCCAATCTAGCTGTTATGGATCCAATACCGGTTTTTAGCTGGACGCAACTAGCCGTGTCCAATAAAAGCACCTGGGGATGGATTCGATTAGCAAATAGACAAGTCATTCAACCCCTAGCGCCAAACTCGATTCGATATTGATTTGATGCTTTCGATTCCAAATCGTAGGCCTGGATGCATGTGAGTCATCTCTCTAGGGAGCAAATACTAAAGCTCTTGTAGACGAACGAACAAAAAGGGGCCCTTTATGAAATACAGAAGGAATGTCAGGTGGAACCCTCTCATTAGCAGTCGAAAAGGGGCCATATCTCCTACGAGTCATAAGAAGCCTTCTCCATCTGGTGTATACGTCACGACCTTCACACCCGGATGATCATCCAGAAAGAGAATCTCTTTTCTTGGGGATGTCTCTCCAGCTGGATCTATTGAACCGGATCAGCATCGAAGCGGTTTCCATGTGAACCTTCACCTCCGAATGGAAATGGATCCTATTATTCGAGGAGAAGGAGAGCTAGATCTTACAAACGTCATAGCCTATGCCATGGGGATCTTTATTTCTTGAATGGGGCGATATCTGGATTTCTTTCTCCATCTGCATCTCCTCCGTCTGGATCTTCTCTATCCGAATTTGGTGAACCGGATCGATGCCAAGCACGACCAACCATGGAGAAGAGGCATCAAAAGTGGGAAAAGGGGATTCACCTGAAGATGAGAGATCCTCAGATAGGGATAATATCTTTTGATCACGCCCATCCGTGTAAGATGCTATTGATGCTGCACACACACACTACTTATTTGTTGAAGCTGAACCACACTACTCGTCGTTCTGTGGGGAACATTTTCTTGGAATGAGTCCCTATAGGCCGGTAAGAGCGCTTCTACTTCTAAATAGATAGGCTGGGGATGGAAGTTTTCATTTCTTAATAGACCGGGATCAGAAGTTTCATCTTTATGGCCTAGTGCCTCTATCGAGAGCTATTTCTCCAAGTGCTCCGGATAGAGGGTTCCTGGGGGAAGTTGTGGATCCCTACTGTTCGGAGATAGAACCTGAAATGATAGTAAGGTTCCAGATCCAGATCTAAGGGGACTCTATTCTAGAACATATTGCCTAGTCGGATGATGAGTCGAAACAGAATCTTCTCCATCTGCATAGCCTTCTATACCCGCCTATCCTCCTATACCTGCATATCCTTTTTCATCTGGATCCGTTACTCGATCCCCACCTTTAGTTCGGGTAAGCTCATGATAGACCGATAGAAGTGATCGAATGACTGGAGAAGAAGTTCGCCAACTGGACTCATATCGCGTTGTGCCAAATGCTTGGCTTGGATCAATATCGAAGGGGTTGGTAGAACCTCCACATGTCTAAGGTGTTCCAACTGGCCTAGTTGGAGAAGTAGTAGATCAATCGGGGTTGGAGAATTCCGTGGGGGTGGAACGTGCCATGCCCCATAAGAGTCAAACCCAGATACAGGTTCCAGCAGATCTAGCGGGTCTAAGCTTGGACTTGTTTCATTCGTGCTTCTTCCACTTCCAAGGAATGGTTTAATAGGAGCCTCTAGCGGGTCTAGGAGTCCAACCGAGCTATTTCTTGTGTCTCCAGGGTAAGCCGTGGATAGGAATCCAACTGATCCGATTAACGCAAAGAGAACAGGTTTTGTTTGTTCTCCACCCTACTCCAGGGGAGGTGAAGAAAGGAAATCATCGAGATCTATTGGATCAAGCTCTATTGGGTCGAATGGAGACTCTTCTCATTTATTCCTTTCAATAAACTAGTCCCTAATGAAGAGAAGCAGGTCAATCCATCTTATTCTTTCTAGCTACTATTCATTGGAGGGTCTTCTATCTCCACATTCCGGTGGATAAAAGCTTTTCTTGCTAGGGTTAGTGATAGAAGGTTGAAACCTATCCTACCCAGAAAGAGATGTGCGCCAGCTACCCCAATTGGGAGAAGCGGATCATCAGGAGTAACATATTCAACGGAGGCGGAACCTTCGGATTATGGGTCGAAAAGGGGTCCTATGATTCGATCAATGGAAAATGGGGGGGTAGGATGCACACCCATGAATCTGTCGAAGTTGACCCACAATCTATAACGTAATCGGGAGAGTCATACTCATACGCCGGGATATTTGTTTAATCCGAATCAGCTCTGAAGCCTTCTCCACGAGGATCTGGATTTGCTGAATTTGAATCAGCTTGCCCTTCCATGACTGGAAAGTAATATCCTTACTTATCGATGGGATAAAGAGTCAGTTCGGAATGGATAATCGAATTAGCTCGCTCTTCTACTCACTCTTCTATAGGTAGCCTTCCCTTCCTTCAGTCGATCAGTCAGTCTAGCCAATAAAGTAAAACGAACTAGAATTTCTTTCTTTTTTGTAGTCCGGTAAGGTAGTAGGTCAATCCTTCCTGTCCAGTAACTAAAAAAAGAACTAGCCTTCTGGTTATTCCCTGTGGTCAATCAGTCCAGTCAAGAGAGAGACCCGACCCTTCCCTTTGCCTTTTTTCTTGTCGGTAAGTCTAGCCAATCCTGTAACTCAAACGAGAGTATAAGTGAGCTATCCTAACAGAGCTTCAAATAAGAATAAGATGTTGAGTTCAGGATCCCCCTTGCCTAAGAGAGAAAAGAATCTAAAGAAAGTGGCATTTCATATTGTTATAGAACTCTAAAGGAATAGGTGAAAGAACTCTTACAGCCGCAGCGAGCACCCGTCTTCCTGAGACGGAGCGAGCTAAGGCAACCTCAAATGCAAGTCAACAGGGATAATCAGTCCTGTTTCCCAAAATAGAATACCCGACTTACCTTCTTCTGTAGGTCGTACTAGGATTAGGATCGTTAGGAAGTCAAGACTAAGGGAATGAAGAAATGGTTGATCTATTTAAGAGAGTAGTGGAACAAGTTTTTTTGAGCGTAGGTCGCTAACAAAGGAAATAACAAGATACTAGTGAAGGGAAAAGTTCCGTTCTATAAAGAGTCAAAAAAAAGGAAGGTTAGAGAAGCCTTCGCCCCAAGCTCTTTCACTCTAACAAGAATAGACTAGACTCTACTAGAAGTGATAAGACTAGCCTGTCTTTGCCTTCCCTTGTTGTTTAGGACGGTAAGTCTGTCTGTTAGGTAGGTTAGTTATAGATGCCTTCCTTCCCTGAAGTGGGTAAGTCACTCTAACGCTAATGAGACTAGAAAACAATACTTCCTTTCTTTCTTTAAAGACTTGACTCGACTAGACTAGACTAGACAACATTGGACTTGAAAGAGGGCTTCTCTTTTGAGAGTGGGAAACCCCAGGCCTCAAGCCGGTGCGGAAGGTAAAAGAAAAGCGGGCCCGACAGTTAGGTAGCCGATAGATTTAGTGAAAAGGTTCAGTGTCCTCTAGGGGAAGCTTTTTTGTCCAATTAAGGTAAGGTGACTGAAGATTCCGGTACACCTGTTGAGTTCACCCGTTGCTTGTTGCTTCTCGTTGATCAGTTCGCCTCCGCCTACTGCAAGGTGAGTTCGATAAGATTAAGCGGTACCTGATGAACCCACCAGTACTGGTCCCATCAACGCCGGGAAGGCCCCTGTTGTTATATTCCCGGCTTTGGTTGCTTTCCCCTAAAGGCAAGTGCGTAGGCTTCTTGCTCGTTAGCGATCCGTTTGATCCCCACTAATTAGGCGGACGACAGGACCCATAGTTCAGGTAGCGAAGTTCATCTCGATCTGGGTAAGGCTCTTATTTTCTCGTTTAGTTTAGCTTCCCTCTTGTGGGTAAGTAATTAATCAACAGAAGGTAAGAGGAAGGGCCATTTATGAAACAATTCCTTAAGAATTCATGAAAGCGTAAGAAATGGAATTGAATTTCCGATGAGTTGGGTGAGGGAGAGCCTCAACGTCAAGCTTTGACCCTGCCGTGGATCAGCTATATCAAGAAATTACTAACGCGGTGGAGCTTATAGCTATCCCATTTAGAAAAATAAAATGGCTGGAACAGCAACAGCTATTGACATTCATCATAGATAAGCAAGTTTTCAATAAGTACGTTTAGTCTCAATAAGGCTAGTCTACGGCAATGAAGCTTCTCTAATGTTGATTCTGAATCTGGCTAAATCATGCTTGGTTCGAAGTCCTCCAGACAGAAAGAGACTCCTTCGGCTATCTTATAAGTGAGTATGGCATTCGGTCACGGTACAAGCAACAGAAGGTAAGAGGAAGGCTGAGCTATAAGTAAGCAGCTACTCCATGGTGGATCAGGACGAGAATGAATCCGGGAATCAAGGGCGAGTGAGAGCTAGAGACCTCCCTTTAAATGAAGTCCATTCGGCCCCATCTTGATTCATCCAAAACTGGGGACTAAAGACTACACCCCCGGGGGAACAGAGGGGACAACTCTTCTTCTCTCCCTTAGGGTGGGTGGCTTTCTTTCACTTCAACTAGGGGACAGGCACCGGGGTTTATTAGTAATCGACCATTTTTACTTCCTTAGAGGAGAAGCCAATGAATTGTGTGATTTGACTGTTCTCGGTAAAGTGGTTAAACAGCTAGTGGCGTGTACCAAAGGTTATCTTGTGCGTCTGTTCGCAGGAGATGAAAAAGGCTTTGATTGTGTAATAGCTTCGTGCTTAGGTCCCTACTTCATTTTGTTTGATAAATGAAAATAGTGTCCATTGATACCAACTAGTTATAGAGTGACCGTTTACACACCTTCTCGGGCCAGTGTAGTGGATCTTTCCCATTATGACAGTGAAACGATCAAAAGATGCCGATTAGAAAGGCAAGGCCGAAGCTTGACTAATGAGGGCTAGTCTTGCTTCTCCAGCTCCACCAGAGCATTTCAAAAGAGCGCTCGGGAATAAAGCCTAATCAAAGCGGGCAAAGAGAAAGATCGTGTAACTTGACAGGTGCAGCCACGACGGCTTGTTCCTCAACCGCAGTAGCTCTTGTTCTTCTTCCTTCTCAGAGGTCGATTCAGCAGCTTCAGTGACCTCCATGGTTAGTCTTTGTATTGCAGGTTCTAATCCTGAGATGGATTCTTGTGGGCCAGCCTCCGGAGGGATAGCTTCGCTCCTGGGTTCCAGGGATGGCTCCATCTCGGTTGTGGATCTAATCAGCTCCATCAGACCGCCTGCCTCCACAGTGAAGCTTCCGGCCACTGCTTCCACAGCAGGACAGGAGTAGAAGTGAGTGCTTCAGGTGGAGTTGCTTCGACGCTCTCAACCTGGTTTGGATCGTTTGACTATGGCTCCGCGTTCTTGACAATCATAAGCTCGATCACGAGGGTCCAAATCAGGGTCTCCATCTCGCCTTATTAAATAAGTCCGGGCAAATCTACATTTTCAGAAGTGTTAGGTATAGCTCAGGAGATGGGATTGGATCCGGAATTAGAATTGGCTCTGCATCATCTGGAACTAAATAAGCTTCGGGGTCTTGATTGAAATTAGAATCTGCATATGGAATTAGAACCGGGCTACCCCATGATCGTGATTGGATCAGAATTAGGTTGTGATAAACCACGCCTTATGACGAAAGGGGAGCATTACGTCCGATCAAGACACCAGTCTGCCCTCTAATCTAATGGAGGGTGCTATGGAAGAAATTAGGCACTGAACTGAGGTTTAGCAGTGCAACTCACTCAGGACGGCCAGACTCCAGTCGTCGGTTTACTGGAAGACTTGCTGAGGAGCTTAGTGCAAGGGAGACCGAGCAAGTGGGAATAAGTTCTTCCAACTGCAGAGTTTTCCTATAAAAACGATGTGAATCGGCCTATGTTAAGTAAGGGGGGAAGTCACCATTCGAAGTGGTGTATGGTAAGAGGACTAAGAATAAGGGGGAAGCGCAGCGATCAAAGCTTTGGTTTAGGGCCCACCTAGGTTTGGTTTAAACGAAAGAAGAGATCTTTCTAGCGATTCAGTTACTAGAGGGTTCCAAACCTAGCCTTCCAATATGAGAGCGAGACAAGCAAGCACGAAAATAAAAGCTTCTATAATATAAATACGGATACGCCCAATACATCGAAACTCATTGCCCATGGATAAAGACCGTTTCGACATCAAAAACAACAAAAACTAAAGCAGTAATAGCGGATTCGGAATTGTAACCAAGCATCCCCATTGGTTCTATACCCGATTCATAACTAGAGCATGCAGCCGATAATGGAGACAGATATATAGAAAGTGTGCAGTGATGGATCTTTATAGGTAGCCAGTCTTTACAACACTCGGCCCAAGCGAGAACCAAGCAAGTCCATAAGCGAAGAAGCAAGTCCTGAGCGCTAGCTGATCTACGACCACCGTTGCTTGTTCGCGGAAGGACTTGCTTCTTTCTGGCGCGCGTCAGCGCTTATGGAGCAAGAAAACTACTGCGCTAACGCGCCGCGCTAGCAGCAATCAAACTACTGCGCGTGCTAACGCGCCCCATGCAACCAAGCAACGGCTGAGCTAGCTGATCGTAGAGCACCGTTGCCTTGACTCTGTTAGGGGCGAAGTAGTTTGATTGCTGGATGCGCTACCGCGCTTTACTTACTCTAAAGGGCGCGCTAGCCGTTGCTTGGTTCTGGCGCGCTAGCGCTCAGGACTTTCTTCTTCGCTGAGGGAGTGGATTCTTTGCTCCCATGCCTTTCTTGGTCGGACCAACCCAACCGGCGATTTCCGACAAGTCTTTCTGAATTTTTAGAGCATGAAGCGGAACTACAGGGATTAAATAAAAAGTGTTTCTTACGATTACGCCCAACAGCCCACTTGAGCAATTTGCCATTCTCCCATTGATTCCTATGAATATAGGAAACTTGTATTTCTCATTCACAAATCCATCTTTGTCTATGCTGCTAACTCTCAGTTTGGTCCTACTTCTGGTTCATTTTGTTACTAAAAACGGAGGGGGAAACTCAGTACCAAATGCTTGGCAATCCTTGGTAGAGCTTATTCATGATTTCGTGCCGAACCCGGTAAACGAACAAATAGGTGGTCTTTCCGGAAATGTTAAACAAAAGTTTTCCCCTCGCATCTCGGTCACTTTTACTTTTTCGTTATTTCGTAATCCCCAGGGTATGATACCTTATAGCTTCACAGTTACAAGTCATTTTCTCATTACTTTGGGTCTCTCATTTCCGATTTTTATTGGCATTACTATTGTGGGATTTCAAAGAAATGGGCTTCATTTTTTAAGCTTCTCATTACCCGCAGGAGTCCCACTGCCGTTAGCACCTTTTTTAGTACTCCTTGAGCTAATCCCTCATTGTTTTCGCGCATTAAGCTCAGGAATACGTTTATTTGCTAATATGATGGCCGGTCATAGTTCAGTAAAGATTTTAAGTGGGTCCGCTTGGACTATGCTATGTATGAATGATATTTTATATTTCATAGGAGATCCTGGTCCTTTATTTATAGTTCTTGCATTAACCGGTCCGGAATTAGGTGTAGCTATATCACAAGCTCATGTTTCTACGATCTCAATCTGTATTTACTTGAATGATGCTACAAATCTCCATCAAAGTGGTTAAAAATTTATAATTGAACAAAAAGCGAGGGTGGTCTACGATCACCGGGTGAGCGATTTTATATCAAATCAATAAAGGCTTTCCTTTGTTTGATTGCTCGTTAGCGCTTTAGTTTGATTGCAGGAGCGAAAAAGGGCAAGGCATCACAATGACACCTGCGCCCTCAACAGCCCACTTAATGACTCTCATCTTGTCTTTCAGTTCGTCCAGCCGTCTTCTAGCTTCGACCAAAACCTTCTCAGGGTCCGCCTGAGGCGGCCTGGCCTCTTTTGCTAATTGGTCTGCTTCTTTATTGAGCTTTCGCGGGAGGACCCTTAAGATAGCGCCCTTCTGTTTCGATTCCTTTTTGGGAGATCTTCGGATGTCTTTTTGATTAGATTGAGGAGCCTTCTTTCTGCCCTGCCGTGTATCCTGTGTCATCCAATGGAGTTCCTTATTCATGCGGACTCTTTCAATCAATACCAATGGGAAGAGTCACAAGGGAATAAGAGAAAGAGGAGGGAAACAGCCAGAGTAACACCTTCATTGCGTTTCCCTACGGCTGACAAGTGGTATCAGAGCCAAAGGTTAGGCCAAGCCATGGCTAGTGGGAAGAACCCGTAGGCTAGTGCCGTCGAAGAGGCTCGACGGGAGCGGACTCGTGATCGTGTGGATCGCCTTGTTACACAACTGAAGGGACAGATTTCGAGCGGCTTCTCTGGAGAAAGATAGGCTGGTCAGGCGGACCATGATGGAAGGCCAAGGACAGGGGGTCGTGGAAGTGTTTCGAGCCCAAATGGGTGGCCTGACGGACGAGGTCACCATACTAAAGAAGGCCGTAAGCAGTGGCTCGACGGAGATGGTTCGAATCAAGCGAAACCAAAGGCATTCGTTGGCACCCGAGATGCTAAGGCGTTAGAGAACAATGGGATATGGAGCGGCTTGTCGGACAACGTCCGAGGAGACGTCGGTGAATACGGCTGCCATGTATCTTGATGGTTCAGCCAAGTTCTGGTGGCGGACCAAAAGACGTAAAGAACGCGGAGCGTGAAGTGCAATTAGATCAATTTGGGGGACGAGTTTCAGGCAGAATTGAGGGTTCCTGCCCGGTTGTGGTCCGCCATGTTGATGAGCCTGAAGCAAACAGGCCCCATACGCGAGTATGTGAAGGCCATCTCTTTCGTAGTTCTCCCTGGACATTTTGGATATGACGGAAGAGGACCGGCTCTTCGATTTCATGAAGGGGCTCCAACCAGCGCCAAAATGTCCCTTTACTTACTAGATAGGGGGGGGGGCGGCACAGGCAGCTAGCCTGCGTCATTGAAAGTACTTAGCCAGGGGGAGTCGAGACCAGGCCAAGGGCAAGGGCCTAAAGTCTCGAAAAGGCAAGGACTCCAAGAAGAAGCCAAGCCTAAGGCCAAGAACAGCGAGCTCAAGATCAGGAGCCAAAGCGGACCGATAAGAAAGAAGGAAGGCTTCATCTGCTCCAAGGCAGAGCGACTGCCCTAAAATAAAAATGGAAACAGTGAGTTTCTTCCGGATTAACGGATCGTCCAACTGGAAATGATAACAGAATGCATAGGTCATTAGAAGGAGTTCCAATAAGCGGATTATTATGGTATACCACCTTACTTATTTCCTCTATGAGGGAGAAACACAATTGAAGAAGCCAAAAAACGTGAGCGCCTAGCGCGATACGGCTTTTTGGCCGTATCTTGCTGGGCAAAACGACAATGTTTGTTAGCCAAGGAAAATGACTCGTGGTAAAGACAAGATAGACTTTGACCATTTAGGAATCTTTTTTTTTTGCTTAAGCGGCTTTCAAATCTTACCTTTAGCAACGGCAGGAGTCTATCGTAGTGCAATACCTTTAACAGCCCTTAAAGTGTGCGAGTGGCCTCCGAAGGACTAATACTAATAAGGTAGTGAGATTGAAAGGTCCGAAGGACTAAACTTCACCCAGTACGCAACTCGGTTTTCCGCCTGAACGATCCTAGCGTACGGAAAAAAAAGAAGTTCATTAGTCCTTGTAGTCAGAAAGAAGAAAGCCAAACAAGCCGTTTCACCCCTGACTATAAAGCTTCTTTCTTGCGAGGAAGCCCTCCGTTACACTAGCCTTAAGCTAATGACAGACATAAGAAAGCATTAGTCCAGGCCTAGAAAGAAGGGAAGGATTAGTAATAACAGAAAAGTCGTAAAGCCACGGTGTTCTCCTGTCGTCAATCTTCTTAGTCGTTGTCTCCACTAGCTGTAGGGCGAAGAAAGGCATTCAGCTAAGAGCAGCAGCAACTAGAGCATCCCGTCTGAAGGCCGAGGGCAGGAAAGCAAGGCAAGTCTGAAGGCAGAAGCTTTAAGAGATAGGGGAGGAACGGTATTAGCTGTTTCTGTTATTAGTGCCTTAGCGGGTGTTTCCCCTTTAAGAGGAAGCGAGAAAGCTTCAAAAGGCTAGTCCGAAAGAGCTAACTAAGGCCAGGTTAAGGTGGAGCCAGAACAGGTGGATTGGCCAGATAAGCTTTTATCTTCTCGAAGTTGAATCTACGGTCGGGCTACTACCAAGTGCGTATCGCGGAAGGAGACGAGCCAAAGACGACCTGTGTGACAAGCAAGCTACGCACCTTCTTGTACTTCCAGCCAAGTAAGGATTGGAACTGTTCAGCTAAAGCAAAGTAAGGTATTGTGGCTGTTGAGTTAGAGCTAGTAGCTAGGGAGCTAAAGCGAAACTGGAGCATCTGATTAGGCAGCGAGCTTGACTGAAACAAACAGGTAACCCAGTAATCTAATCCTCTAAATTTGTACCCTTAGCTTCAAGCTTCTAACACCCTTTGGAACTTGCAGCTAAGTAAAGGAGCTGTAGCTTTGCTGTTCTGAGTTAGAGCTCAAAGGCCGCTATTCCTGATCGCAGGAAGGAGTACGGCCTTTACTTATCTGAGTAAACTAGCTACTCCAGCTAACCCTAACAAGCCAGCTAGTGTCGCTTTCCACAGCAAAAGAGAGAAAGTCGCAGCCCCCGCAGTAAGATATGGCATTATGATATTTTACTCGTGGTTCAAACTTGAACTGTACTTAAAGGGCAGGCTAGTGAAAGCTAAGTAGCGCAGTAGCTGATGTGGAAGTAGCAGCTCGTGAGGTCAGCTAAGTCTTCTGGCAGCTAGGTAAGCCCGCGGAACTAAGGCTCGAAAGCAAAACCAGAAGCGAAGCGAACGGGCGGTAGCTACTTGCTTGTTAGAGGTAGCTTGCTTTGTTAGAAGGATACACAGTAGGCTAAGCGAAGCAACTAGTTTACTTACGGTTTTGATTTCCCTGCCTACGAACTACTACTGTGACTTGAACTCCTAGCTTGCTGGCTAATTCATGAATTAAGGTTGTTTACTTACGGGTGCTAGTTTCTCTGTCATGCGGGCCAGAGCTTTCACTCGTTACCCGGCTACTCACCTCAATTCAGGTTTGCGGACTCGCTGTCCACACTTCTACCGCTAGCTGAACTATGATCTACGAATAGCACTGATCTACGAGCTCACCTTATTCGATCTCTTTTTTTCGTTCTTGAAACATCCACTCCTATACCGCTAGCCCGAACCGCTGGTTTGCGAACTACTACCGTAGCTCTCTTCCCCGTCTTGCCATCTGTTTACCCACTCGAACAAAAGTTCCGTTCCACTCCAGAACTCCAGCTTGGCTTACTTCATTCCCTCTTCGAGCTACCCTTCTATAACAAGTAGCTAGCGCTACCTCTCTGCTAAAACAATCTGATTTACGAGCTAACCTTATAGCAAGCTTCGCTACAGATAAGCTAACTTGCTGGCTAGAGGGGACAGAACAGACTGATTGATTAGTTCTCCTGTCCCCATAGCTTGACCTGTCATCCAACAATCTGCCTAAAGACAGCCAGGTTTCATTTAGCTACATTGGCCATAGAACCTAACTGTAACAACTATCCTTATCCTCAAGGCAGTAGCGGTTCCGCACTTATGTAAAGCTACGTACACATTACTACCGGTCCCATCGTTACAGAGTCATACAATGGGGATACGATCCATCCCTAGACTACCTTTCATTCTTACTAACCGGATACATCTAGCCACGGTCCTGCCACCACCTTGTTATGAAGAGACAGTGGCGATCATCAACGAGCCCTGCCCACTTCTATTCCTCTGAGTTTCAATAAGAGAGGGAGCGGATTCTACCATCTATTCTAGATGCTTTAACAACCCCCCTCTCTCAATTTGGTGGGTGGTCGGATGGTTCAACGGTGGTATGGTGAATCGAATCGGTACCATGCATGCCTCTCCCTCGTTCCCGGTGGTCGAGCTGATCGTAGACCACCCTCTTGATTTGGTAGTGGTCTACAAAGGCCTCTACATACAGGGGTCGAGTATGGGGATTGCGAATGTCAAAATCATTCTGAGTGATGGTAATTGGTTGGGGAGAAAATAGACTTCCCACCATAGCTTGCAAACCTTCAGGTGGAATGGAATTAGGGACGCTTGCTTGTGCTAGCCTTTGCCAGCCCGATGGACTTGTGAAGTGGACAGAAGTTCCATAATCGAGATCTGGGCAGGTAAAGGTTGTACTAGACATGAGTTCTATGCCATCTTCACCCCAGCCCCTACTAACTGTACTGCAGAATAAGCTGCAAGATGATTTATTAAAGATGATCTAAAGTACTAGGGCATACCCCGGACCATCATCAGTGATAGGACCCTAGGTTCACTGGGAGGTTCTGGACAGAAGTGTTCAAACGGTTATTGGATCTGGGGGTCCAAGCTCAACTTCTCCACAAGCTTCCACCTAAAGTACGAGCTTCGTCCTTAGCCCGGAACTCGTTCAACGCTAGAGAAGTCAAGTAAGGATGACTATCTTTTAAGGGCTCGCTTCATCGCTCGCTTGACTGAACTCGTTGGAAGAAGGGAGGCAAAAAATAGATTCCCGGGTATAAGGAATAGAGAGGGTTAGGATCACGAGATTTTAGGGAAAATGAAGAGGAATAAAGAACCTTATTAGGCTTAGGCTTACAGCAGGAACTCGAATAACACCGGACTATCTCGACGAAAAGGCCTGACAAGGGAAGGAGGTGAATACTCGAAAGCCAAAGATCTATTTCGTCTCGTCCCTTAGTCCCGTCAGTAAACAGTCTTTTTTTTTCTTCTGGCCCGAAGTCCCTTAGTTGAGTGCCGTCAGCCCTATATAGTAAGTGGGGGAGATACTTCCTGAACCCTTCGTTCAGTCGGTATACGTGTTTTAGGGTCTTAAGTACTGTAGCCGCCTCCCCGCTTTCTGTTCGTTCAGTCGCCTCACTAACTCCGTGAAGGAGCCCTCCTGAACTCGTTCACTTCGTGAACTGCTAACGGAATACCGACTAATGGACGAAGGACCTATAGCTAGGATTAGACCACACAGCTTGCTGTGAGATGAGACCGAGACTAGAGGTTCCAACTCGAAACCCTAAGAGAAGAGCCCCCACTATACAATAATCTCCCCGACGGTACAATAATCTAAAAAACTAAAATATCATTTTATAGACTATACTAGCTACGTTCATCTACTCCACTCGCTGCCGGAGGACAGACAGAAACTACTCTAGCTGGAACGAAGGCACGAGCCCCTACAAATAATCGATATTCGTCACTCTTTCCTGACGCCACAGCCTATTTCGAGACTGGAAGGGCTGTTATACTAGCCAGCATTCCCGCACTAGTTATCGAGCCTGTGGTGTGGGGGCGAGTCAATAGTCAATTAACAACGAGGCTGTAGTTTACTAAGAAGGACTATTGCGACTAATGACGCTACCCCGGAGAGAAGGAAGGCCACAAACAAGAGCCAAGTTGACTATTAGCAACGCTGGAGTTTGGCTTGGCCGGCTGAGGGTTTTTAATTCGCTTCTCTCTCTACTTTAACACTTCGTTCACTGCTGGCCCGGAGGTCTTCGATCCTTAATGCACTAGCCAGTTAGAAGGATTTGAACTATTACTGAACCGGCCTTCGAGACGAAAGGAACGAAAGCAGGCAACATGAGTATGCTACTTCCTGCGAGAATGGCCCTCCCTACTACAGACTACGCTCGGAAAGTCGGTGATAAGCAAGAAGAGAAGAGAAGAATTTGAAAGAAGAAAAGAGAAGTCCCGAGAAGTACTTCACTTAGCCTTTCTCTAGTAGCTTCGCTACCTCCTTCCTCACTACGCTTCGCTT